ATTCATTATGTATGGTATCACTATGAAAAGCGGAAGAAGACGAGCTACAAGAAAAATGCCCGCTGCTACCATAGTAGCGGCATGTATAAGAGCAGAAATAGGAGTAGGTCCTTCCATGGCATCAGGTAACCATATGTGAAGGGGAAATTGTGCGGATTTAGCAACTGCGCCAGCAAATAATAGAAAGGCGCACAAAGGAACAAATAAAAAGTGAACCTCCTTATTAGAAATCAAGTTATTAAATATTTCGAACAAATCCCGAAATTCGAAACTACCTGTTGTCCAATAAAGACCTAAGATTCCTAATAATAAACCAAAATCCCCTACACGATTAGTTACAAATGCTTTTTGACAAGCACTCGCCGCACTAGGTCGTGTGAACCAAAACCCTATTAATAGATAGGAACACATTCCAACCAATTCCCAAAAAATATAAATTTGTATCAAATTCGAACTTGTAACTAATCCCAACATTGAAGTATTGAAAAAACTCATATAAGCAAAAAATCTCAAATATCCTTGATCATGAGACATATAATTGTCGCTATAAAAAAGAACCAGAATTCCAACTGTGGTGATTAATATTGACATAATAGAAGAAAGCGGATCAATAAAGTGTCCGAACTCGAAAGAAAAATTATTATTGATGGTCCAAGACCATATGTATTGATAGATAGAACTTCTTTGTATTTGCTGAATAGATAGATCGACCGAAAAAACCATAACTATACTTAACAAAAAAATACTAGTAAAAGCCCACATACGGCGAAGATTTTTTGTTGCTGTTGGAAAAAGTAGAAGTCCCACTCCTATTAACATAGGAACTGGAAGTGGAACGAACGGTATGATCCAAGAATATTGATATGTATGTTCCATAAAAATAATAATAATAACTTTTTTTTCTTAATTAATTGTTTCTGATTCACCGGTTCTTATCTCTTTTAAAAGGGATTACTAAAATAAAGTATAAAAAAAAACTTAAATGGAATTTTCTATTCGTAGTTATTTTGAACCTTTTTCAACTACTGCAAAAATTTGCAAAGTTCAAAGTGGAAAAATGATATAACATGATATAACTAAGTTACTAGTGAAAAATAACTAATTTTTTTAGACTAAGTAAGATTTTTAGGAAAATGTAACAGCAAATTCCAACTTCAATTATTATTCCCTATTCCAATAATTTATGGACATATATCAAGACTAAAAAATTAGACCAAAAAAAGATTTATTTTGATATCAATTATAGGATGGTCCATACCTTTCCCTAATAAAATAAGAATTAGGTATTTTTGTTTGTTTATTCAGAATCATTAACGAATTTATTTCGGGACTAATTGATTGTGTTCCATTCTAATAAATGGCATTTAATAACCAATACCAATTACTAGAAAAAAAAAAAACAAAAAGATTCAAGTTTTTTTATTAGGTAGGTAAGGGTTCTTAAGCTTGTTCGATATGTATTTTTTATGTACAAAAGTAGCATCCCGAAAACAGACAGAGATATAAAGGGAAAGACTTTTGTTTTTTCGATCAACTTCAACCAATTGGATATATATTATATGGAATAATCCACCCTATAGATATCGATTTGAAGAGGAATAGAAAGGTATCACAAATAACTCTGAAATACGAATTTTTCTTACTCAAATATTCTATGGAATAGAAATTGAAAAAAAAAATTCTATTGTTTTTCTTTTTTGTTCGAGTAATATTTTAGGCAATTTTTTCATATTTCTATTTTTTTTATATAAGGTAGTATTTAGAAAGATAGTATAATTTAGAGAACAAATAGCCAGATAATGAAATGAATAAGAAAAAAAAATGATTTGTTTTAAAGAATAGATGTCTTTCACATCCAATTTTTGCAATGAATAACTTTTTCTTTTTTGAATGGCAGTTCCAAAAAAACGTAGTTCTATATTAAAAAAACATATTCGTAAAAATTTTTGGAAAAAAGGGGGATATTGGGCAGCGGTCAAAGCTTTTTCGTTAGCTAAATCCGTTTCGACCGGGAATTCAAAAAGTTTTTTTGTACGACAAATAAATAAGAAAACGTTGGAATAATTTTAATCTGCATCCGCCTGACTCCAAAAAAGAGCCAATTTCGTTTCGAATTTAGACCCCATTTTTTAATATAGAATAGAAAAATAGTTTTTAATATAGAATAGAAAAATAGAAATAAAAAAAAAAATAGAAATAGAACTCAAAAAAGTACGTAGTAAATAATGATTTCCATTCCCTAATGTTTTGAACCATTTGAACCAATTGATTTGTCTACTTAAATTCTAAAAAAGTCACTTTTTTAGAATTTGAAAAAAAAAAAGAATAAAAACCAAATTGAGAGTTTTGCCTTTATTTGTATTTGAATATGTTTTTCATGCCCGGGATGGGGATCCTTATTTTCCCCATCACCCACCCACTTATAAATAAGACAATAATAAAGGTTTTGCCTTTTCTTTTTTTCTTTTCTATTTATCCTTTTCTATTTCTTTTTCTATTTATCTTTATCTATTTCTATTTATGCTATAGAATCGCAGATATCAAATCTTTAGAGAAAAGCAATGGGTTGTTGAAACTTATTAAGTAGAAAACTTTTTTTGTAACTTTCTGAATCATTATTTTTCTGAATCACTATTATATCCCGCACTTTCACTCCAATTGAGAATCAGAAAAGTGCCTTTACCCATTTAGGCGGATTTCTATGATTTCTATACGAATAGTATTCAAATTCTAAGTAATAAAAAAATCCTATGTTTGAAAGGGAAGATCAATCTCAAAATCGATATTTTTCGAATTCGGATTTAGAAATAAATTTTTGAAGTAGGACAATCGAAATCAAAATTCTTTTATATGATATGTCCAGCCCAATACCTAATTAGTTTGATAAACCCTAAGACAAATTCATACTGAAAAAAAACCTAACGATTCCAACAAGACAAAAGTTATGCAAATGAAATAAATCCTTAGTAACTAAATACGACGACAAAAAAGAAACTCTTTCAATCTCTATTGAAACAAGTTTTTATTCATCAATTGAATGCTTCTTAAAAAGAAAAAGTATTTCATTGAAATTTTCTCTTTCACTTTCAATCTCGACGATTGAATAAAAATAAGTTATTATGATTTGTAGCAAGCCGCTATGGTGAAATCGGTAGACACGCTGCTCTTAGGAAGCAGTGCTAGAGCATCTCGGTTCGAATCCGAGTGGCGGCATAACATCTTCTAAAAGATATATAAAAAGTCCTATAATGAGTTGAATTTCCTATTTCCATTCCGTATACTCGAGGGACTCTCACTTTTTACTTTTCATTTCATTTTATATTTATGATATTTTCAACTTTCGAGCATATATTAACTCATATATCGTTTTCGGTCATTTCAATTGGAATTACAATTCATTTGATAACCTTATTAGTCGATGAAATCATAGGACTATATGATTCATCAGAAAAGGGGATGGTAGCTACTCTTTTCTGTCTAACAGGATTATTAGGCACTCGTTGGATTTATTCGGGGCATTTCCCTTTAAGTGATTTATATGAATCATTAATCTTTCTTTCATGGAATTTCTCCATTATTCATAGGATTTTCAAATATAAAAATCATTTAAGCGCAATAACCGCGCCAAGTGCTCTTTTTACCCAAGGCTTTGCAACTTCGGGTTTGTTAACCAAAATGCATCAATCCGGAATATTGGTACCCGCTCTCCAAGTTCAGTGGTTAATGATGCACGTAAGTATGATGGTATTAGGCTATGCAGCTCTTTTATGCGGATCATTATTATCCACAGCTCTTCTAGTCATTACATTTCAAAAAGTGATAAGGATTTTTGGTAAAAGCAATCATTTAGTAAATGGAACTGTAACTGAGTCATTTTCCTTTGGTAAAATACAATATATCAATGCAAAAACCGATGTTTTACTAAATACTTATTTTTTTTCTGCTAGAAATTATTACAGGTATCAATTGATTCAACAATTGGATCATTGGAGTTATCATATTATTAGTCTAGGATTTATCTTTTTAACCATAGGTATTCTTTCAGGAGCAGTATGGGCTAATGAGGCATGGGGATCATATTGGAATTGGGATCCAAAGGAAACTTGGGCATTTATTACTTGGACTATATTCGGAATTTATTTCCATACTCGAACAAATAAAAAATGGGAAGGTTTAAATTCCACAATTGTGGCTTCTATGGGCTTTCTTATAATTTGGATATGCTATTTCGGGGTCAATCTATTAGGAATAGGGTTACATAGTTATGGTTCATTTAATTAACAATTAACATCTAATAATTGAATTGAAAATTGAAGAAAAGAAAGGGCCTGATGAAGACAAACATACGACAGCGCATATATATAAATGAAATTGAGTGGAAACCATCGAGAACCTTTTGAATCAAGTAATGTAGTGATTCAAAAGGTTCTCACAAACGCCAAAGGGGTTTGGTTACAATTCAATTTTTTTTATTGATGAAAATTATCTATAAAAAAATTAGATAGAATAGCTTCGACCTTGTCCACTGATAGTGAAAGAACGAAATCCGGATAAATACCAATACCAAGTGCGGGTAGAAGAATAGAGATCAAAACAAATAATTCCCGTGGCCCAGAATCAAAAAAATAAGAGTTTGCGCCATTAAATAGCTTGTACCCATAGAACATTTGCCGTAACATAGATAATGAATAAATAGGAGTTAATATCATTCCAATTGCCATTACAAAAGTAATCAGTATTTTTGCCATTAAAAAAAAAATTTGGCTGGTAATTAGTCCAAAAAAGACTATCAATTCTGAAACAAAACCACTCATGCCCGGTAATGCAAGGGAAGCCATCGATAAAATACTAAATATCGTGAATATCTTTGGAATTGGTATAGCCAGTCCGCCCATTTCGTCGAGATAACCACGATGTATTCTATCATAACTCGTTCCTGCCAAGAAAAAAAGTGCAGCGCTAATAAATCCATGAGAAATCATTTGTAAAATGGCTCCACTGAGTCCCGTATCGGTTATCGAGCCAATTCCTATAATTATGAAACCCATATGAGATACGGAGGAATAGGCAATTCTTTTTTTCAAATTGCGTTGGCCAGGAGATGTTGAAGCTGCATAAATTATTTGCATTGTACCTACTATGATCAACCAGGGAGAAAATATAGAATGAGCGTGCGGTAATAGTTCCATATTGATCCGAACCAAGCCATATGCTCCCATTTTTAATAGGATTCCGGCTAGAAGCATACAAGTACTGTAATGGGCCTCTCCATGGGTGTCTGGTAACCATGTATGGAAGGGTATAATCGGTGATTTGACAGCAAAAGCAATAAGAAATCCAATATAGAATAGTATTTCCAGTGCCACGGGATACGATCGATTAGCTAATATTTCCAAATTGAATGTTGGTTCATTGGAACCATATAAACCGATACCCAAAACTCCTATTAATAGAAAAACGGAACCTCCTGCAGTGTACAAAATAAACTTTGTAGCTGAATAAAGACGTTTCTTTCCACCCCATGCAGATAGAAGTAAATAAACAGGAATTAATTCGAATTCCCACATGATGAAAAAAAGTAAAAGGTCACGAGAAGCAAATGATCCTATTTGACCGCTATACATTGCTAACATCAGGAAATAGAATAATCGGGAATTCCGAGTAACTGGCCAAGCCGCTAATGTAGCTAAAGTGGTGATAAATCCCGTCAATAAAATAGGTCCTAGGGAAAGTCCATCTATTCCCAATCTCCAGTAAAAACCAAAAAAATTGATCCATTTATAATCCTCTACGAGCTGTATTAATGGATCATCCAATTGGAAATGATAACAGAATGCATAGGTTGTTATAAGGAGTTCTAAGACACATATATATATAGTATACTCTCTAGTCACCTTATTTCCTCTATGAGGGAGAAAGAAAATTAAAAAACCCGCGGCTATCGGAAAAACTACAATTATTGTTAACCAAGGAAAAAAATTCGTGGTAAAGACAAGATACACTCGAACCAGACAAAACCGTGCTCGAAAAATAGAATATATTCTTATTTTTTTTTCGAGTACGGGTTTTTGTCGGTAATCGGTAAGTAAAAAAAATCTATTCAAAATAGATTCAAGTGGGGTTTGGGGGAACGTATCAATATCAATAAGCTAGACCCATACTTCGAGTTGTTTCATGCCATAAATAAACTCGAACACTCAAGAAATCCGTTGGACAGGCGGATTCGCATCTCTTACAACCAACACAATCCTCCGTTCTTGGAGCAGAAGCAATTTGCTTAGCTTTACATCCGTCCCAAGGTATCATTTCTAATACATCGGTGGGACATGCTCGGACACATTGAGTACATCCGATACATGTATCATAAATCTTTACTGAATGTGACATTGGATCTATCAATTTCTGAACTCATAAATTTTCGATCTAGTCATTTTTGAAATGAATCATATATTTAAACACCAGATGAATCAATGATTTACCAGAAATTTTCTAATCAATCTAGTTCCAGATCAATTGAGAAGAGGGAACAAAGATACTTTGATTTCTTCCGTTTTCACCAATATGATCGAGGTTACGACGTATTATATATGCTAATTCGAATTGATGAATATTCTGATTTCGAAATACTATTTATTCAACAAAGTCGATTGATTGATACGAGTCGATTTTCTGTTACGATAAATTGACGAAACAATAGCTGATCCGATAGCTGCTTCAGCGGCTCCAATAGCTATAACAAAAATTGAGAAAATATCTCCTTTTAATTGCCGACTATCAAAAAAATCAGAAAATGTTACAAAATTTATATTAACCGCATTTAGTATAAGTTCAAGACACATCAAGGCCCGGACCATATTTCGGCTCGTGATCAATCCATAGATACCAATAGAAAATAAATAAGCACTCAAAATAAGTACATGCTCGAGCATCATTGACCAACTCCGTACCAATTTCGATTCATTTCAATATGAACAATAATTCAAGTGATTTGATTGTTTAGAATGTAACAAGTATAGAATAAAAGAATATATTGCTATTAATAAATCGAATAAAAAAATTTCTATTTTTATTTTATTTATACACGAAACAGTATTCAAATAGAATTGAAGGCAAATAGATGTGATAACACAGAAAAAGTTGAATTTGAATTGCTGTTGCTAATTATAAAGATTTTTTACTGACGAGCCACGGCAATTGCACCTATCAAAGCAACTAAAAGAATTATCGAAATGAGTTCAAATGGAAGAAAAAAGTCGGTTGATAAATAAATTCCAATTTGTTGACTATTACTTATAAAATCTTGCTCTATAATCTGGTTGGATCGTGTAGTCCAAATAATCCCGTACCACGACGTATCTAGAATAGTAGTGAGTAACGACAAAAAAATACTTGTACAAACCAGAGAAGTAACTCCATCCCCAATAGTCCAAAGATGCAAATGAAAATCTTTGGAATAGTCTGAACCATTCATGAACATTACAGCAAATATGATTAAAACATTTACAGCTCCTACATAAATAAGGAGCTGTGCAGCAGCTACAAAAGGCGAATTTGATAGAATATAGAATAAGGATATACAAACAAGAACCAATCCCAATGAAAAGGCAGAATAAATTGGGTTGGTAAGTAATACCACTCCCAGACCTCCTAATATAAGACCCGATCCTAGAAAAACTAAAAGAAAATCATGTATTGGTCCAGGCAAATCCATTATATTAAAAAAAGAGATAAATAAATCGAAATGTTTTTTCATGACCTTATTGAACCGACCAGGAATTTTTTTTATGAGGTATCCCCGATTGAATGAAATTCGAATCTAATAGGTGTGAATTGATGCGGGTACAGTTATTGGATCAATTTCGTTCTTTTCTTTATTGGAAATGGCAGTTTGAAATGGAAAATTTCGAAAAAATTGTGGATATATTAACAGCCTTTCAATACAAATTAATTAATACTTCTCATCATTCAATCCATAGTTGGGATTTGTAGTTATTGATCAAACAAAGAGAAAGACCTTATTCCTTTATACCAAAACGCAACCTTAGTAATTTCCAAGAATTCTTTAATCAAGAGATTTACCCGTTTTTTCTTTGAGACGAATTCAAAACTGTTCGAATTGTAAAATCGTCAATTACTGACATTGGTAAACGACTTAAAGCAATTTGATTGTAATTCAATTCGTGACGGTCGTAAGTGGCAAGTTCATATTCTTCAGTCATTGATAAACAATTTGTTGGACAATACTCAACGCAGTTACCACAAAAAATACAAATTCCGAAATCAATACTGTAATTAAGCAATCGTTTCTTTCGAATATAAGTTTCCAATTTCCAATCAACAACAGGCAGATCTATAGGACATACACGAACACATACTTCACAAGCAATACATTTATCAAATTCAAAATGGATTCGACCACGGAAACGCTCCGATGTTATTAATTTTTCATAAGGATACTGAATAGTTACAGGTAAACGATTTGCTTGGGATAAGGTAATCATGAAACTTTGACCAATGTACCTTGCAGCTCGTACTGTTTGTTGACCATAATTCATGAACCCAGTTACCATAGGGAACATATCGAGAATATCTATGAATAGTTTTTTTCTTTCTCTTGTTTGAGGTAAGCCGTGAATATGATATTCCTTTTTTCTTTACAGTGAAAGGAGTTGGGAAGAGGTTGTTAATAATAGATTACCAAGAGAAATAGGCAAAAGAAATTTCCAGCCAAGATTGAATAATTGGTCCATTCTTAGTCTAGGTAAAGTCCATCTTGTTGTGATAGGAATGAACAAGAACAAATAAGTTTTAGCTAATGTAATAAAGATACCAATTGTCGTTCCAAAGATTCCATCTGCTTTATTTATTTCAAATAACCCAGGAACAAATATGTACGGAATGGCAAGATTCCAACCCCCCAAGTAAAGAACTGTTACAAATAATGAGGAAACTAATAGATTTAGATAGGAAGCAACGTAAAATAAACCAAATTTGATCCCCGAATATTCGGTTTGATAGCCTGCTACTAATTCTTCTTCTGCTTCTGGTAAATCAAAAGGTAATCTTTCACATTCTGCTAGGGAAGAAATTAGAAAAACGATAAACCCTATAGGTTGACGCCACAAATTCCACCCCCAAAAACCATATTTTGATTGAGCTCCGACTATATCAACTGTACTTGAACTATTAGATAATCATAGTCGGTAATAACATTACTGTTCCCATCGCTATTACAAAACCGTACATGAGATTTTCACCTCATACGGCTCCTCAGGGCCACAAATAAATCTAAGGACCGGGCAAGTATTAGTTATCTTGATATGGTTATAGGATGGATAGAGGCAAAATCTCTTGGAAGGTCCCCAATTATACCAATGGAATTCTGTCTGCTATAAGAATAAATCAAAAAGCATTTCTGAATTGATCTCAGCCTTTAATAATTTCAATTTTTTTGTGTTGAGTAATAACTTAATCAATTCTTCAATAAAATACTCTTTGTAGAAGTTGTAGAAATATCTATTGATATTTCGAGCCATCATTTTCTTTTCGATTACAAAAAAAATTAGATATTACATTAGTTCATGAATCATGACACAAATTCTCGTTCTATGAAGATAGGAAAAAAATAAGAAAAAATCTTTCTATTGTAATTGTATTTTTTTCTATTTTTTTCTTCCTCTTCTTCTTTCTTAGAAAAAGGGGGCCTCAAAAGAGTAAAGGATTATTTCGTTCCTGATAGTCATTTCTTAAATTGGGGGATAGGAGCATACTCTGAATCGGAATTGTGGGGAGTACTGCCTGATCATTTCTACCAACTTAAAGCCCCAATTAGTATTCTTTTTATGTTATGCGGAAGTCTATTTTTAGTTAATTTATATAATCTCCATTACTAATTCTTTGTGTGTATTTTAGTGTTTCTTACTACCCACCCATTTTTTTTTTTCAATCCCCCGTTCGTTAATATATGTATTGTAATACATACAAACGATAGTGAAAACTCCATACGGTTGACTTTTGAGCCCGCTTCAAGCTAGGATGACCAATCAACCAATCTTGGGGTAAAGGGCTTCTTCCACTTTTGTTTACTTTCACTTAATTCTTGTACTATAGTAAATGAGACTCAATCTGCTTTTACTGCGAATTTCTAAGTTGTTTTCTTTCACTCATATATAACTATCTAATTTTTTTTATTAACCTAAAGAATAAATAAATGAATAAAAAAAAGGTAGATATCTATTCAATTTCGTTTTTTTTAGAAGGAAAAGAATAGGGAAAAGAAAAGCTTATGTTTTAGCGAATCGCACGTAGAGATATTGATAAAACACATAAAGTTAATGGTATTTCATAACTAATCGATTGAGCAGCAGCTCGCAGACCACCTAAAAACGAATATTTATTATTTGATCCATATCCTGACATAAGAAGTCCAATAGGAGCAATACTTGAAACAGCAATCCATAAAAAAATACCAATATTGAGATCAACTAAAATAAGGTGATAACTAAAAGGAATTACTGAATAACTTAGTAGAATTGATATGACTGCTATAGATGGTCCAATACTGAATAAACGAGTATTTCCTCTAGATGGAAGAAGATTCTCTTTGAAAAGTAGTTTTGTCCCATCCACTAAAGCTTGAAGAATTCCCAAAGGGCTGGCGTATTCAGGTCCAATACGTTGTTGTATTCCTGCAGATATTTCTCTTTCTAACCACACAATTACTAGTACACCTATTGTGATTCCTAATACAAGAGTCAAAATAGGGGGAAATACCCATATGGTCCCATAGAGCTCTTTTAAGGATTCCAATCGGGAAAAAGAATTGATATCTTGTACTTCTGTTGTATCAACTATCATTTCAACGATCAACTTCTCCCATAATGATATCTATACTACCTAGTATCGTCATAATATCAGCCAATTTCATTCTTTTAACTAACTGAGGAAGAATTTGCAAATTGATAAAACCCGGTGGGCGAATTTTCCATCGCCAAGGAAAACCACTTTGATCTCCTATTAGAAAAATTCCCAATTCTCCTTTTGGGGCTTCGACTCTCACATAAAGTTCTTGTTTCGGCAATTCAAAAGTAGGAGAAGGTTTTTTACTAATGAATCGATCTTCAAAACCATTCCATTGTGGATCGCTTTCTCTATCAAAGCATCGGATTTCTAAATTCTCATAGGGCCCCCCCGGAATTCCTTCCAAAGCCTGTTGAATAATTTTTACGGATTCTGTCATTTCACCGATTCGGACTAAATAACGAGCTAATGAATCTCCTTCTTTTTGCCACTGGACTTCCCAATCAAATTGGTCGTAACACTCATAATGATCAACTTTACGAAGATCCCATTCTATTCCAGACGCTCGTAGCATTGGTCCTGATAAACCCCAATTTATTGCTTCTTCTCCACCAAAAATGCCCACTCCTTCAACTCGTTCTAAAAAAACAGGGTTTCGCGAAATAAGTTTTTGATATTCAACAACCCCCGTTAAAAAATAATCACAGAAATCCAAACATTTATCTATCCAGCCGTGAGGTAAATCAGCCGCTACCCCTCCGATACGAAAATAATTATGCATCATTCTCATACCGGTGGCAGCTTCGAATAGATCATATACTAATTCTCTTTCTCTGAAAATATAGAAGAAAGGGGTCTGTGCACCAATATCTGCCATAAAAGGGCCGAGCCATAACAGATGAGAGGCTATACGACTCAACTCCAACATAATTACTCTGATATAGCTGGCCCTTTTAGGTACTTGAATATTTCCCAACTGTTCTGGTCCATTTACAGTTATTGCTTCTGTGAACATAGTAGCTAAATAATCCCAACGTGTTACATAAGGCAGATATTGTATAATTGTTCGGTTTTCCGCAATTTTTTCCATCCCTCTGTGTAAATAACCCAATATGGGTTCACAGTCAATAACATCTTCACCATCTAGAGTAACGATGAGACGAAGAACACCATGCATTGATGGGTGGTGGGGTCCCATATTGATTCTCATAAGGTCTTTTCCTGTAGCTAGTATACTCATAGGTTTTTCCTCGATTCATTCTTATATGAATTGTTGAAAACGAAAAGAAGTTATCAAGATTCAAAATCTAATAAATCAAATAATTTTTCATTTTTTTTTTCAAATTAACGATTTTTTGACTCTCGAATATTCAATTGACTAATTAATTCTTTATAACGTATTCTATTTTTCTTTGACAAATAAGATAGTAGCCGTTGGCGTTTTTCCAGAATTTTCCGTAGACCCCTCTGAGATAAATAGTCTTTTCTGTGCAATTTCAAATGGGAAGTAAGTTTTTGTATCTTATTAGTGAAACTGAATACTTGAAATTCAACAGACCCGCTGTTTTCTTTTTTTTTTTCTTGAAAAGTAACTGAGATGAATGGATTTTTTACCATAAAACGAAATCCTCTTTTCCCTTTCTTTTAATATGAAATTTACTGATCAGTAATAATAATGCTAGTCATTTGAATTTGATATACACAATCATCTTAAAGCCGTTATGAACTTCCTATAAAATCAATCAATAATCAATCCAATTTGAAATTTGATTAGGGAGCAAAAAGGTATATTTCTTCAAAAGAGAAAAAACGAGACCTAAAAAAAAAGATTCTGTTAATTCATTTAGAGATCTAACTGATATGTATGTCCTTAAAGTGGTATCATGTATCATAATGGAATGTAAGACAAGGCATGTGTCCATATCTTTGTTTTCATATATCAGGCATGGTACGTGATCGATAAGAAAAACGTACTAGTAACAAATTTGCAATCGTGGATACATATGTATCCTTATCATACTGAAACGACTGCCATTATTGGTATTAAACCAATAGCGATTCATACAAACTAAATCTTCTAATCGATAATTGGGCCAAAGAAAGAACTTTAATTTAATTAGTTTATTTTTCTCTCTAGCAAGATCTTTGCTTTTATCCAAAATCAAAACGTGATTTTTTACGTTATTACAAAATACGGAATTTCTCTGAATACTATTTCGATTCTTCCAATTGAAACAAATTAGAGTTCTTAATTCTCTACGACGGTTAGGGAATAAAATATTTTCAGGAACAAGCAAATCATAATTCTTTTTGTCTCTATTTCCAGTCATTCTTTGATGTCTTGCAATGGATTCATAAATTTTTTTTTTATGAACATAGTTTTTTTTTCGGTCTCTTTTAGTAATTTGGCGCTTTTTCTTATGAACCAATGAAATACCTACGATTTGATATATAACAAATTGTCCATCTTTTTTTACAGACAGACGAAGCGATTCGATAATAAATATTCCCCCTTTGACCAATTCTGTAAGAGTTAAATCCTTCTGAATCATCAAAATATCCAGACGCATTTCTCCCCCTTGAATAGAGGATATAGCAATTTCTCTTGGATTTATCAGTCGAAGCAGGAGACAATAGATCTTGATATTATTGATTATTCTTTGATTTAAAAAATCATCCCATCTCAACTGAAAACGCAAATATTTTTTTAGGAAGAAATAAAGTTCTGCTTCTGTGTTGCTCTTGTATTTCTTTTTCGTTCTAGGTTTTTTTATGTCTGATCCCGAAGAATTTTCTTCAAGATCTTTTTCTTGGTTTGAGAGAACTGATCCAAGACTTACTTGGTTTTGTGCAACTGATCCAAGACTTACTTGGTTTTGTGTATCTGATCGAGGATTCTCTTGGTTTGGGGGTTCTTTTTCTTCTTGACTTCCATTGTCTAATTCAAGAGAGTTTTTTTGATTCGATGCTATAAAAAGATCTTCCTTTTTCTTTCCAGTTATTTTTTTATTACCATTTGCATTTCCATTAAAATTGAAAAGAAGTAATTTGATTGGTATGATCCACGGTTTCATTTTATATGCATTAAAAAATCGCATTAATTCTCGGAAGAACCAAAGCTCCAGATTTGATATAGGACAACGTAGTATTGCTTCATTCATTCCCATCCAATCAAAAAGAGTTCTTTTTTGATTGGATGGATTAATTTCTTCATCTTCATGAATTGTAAGATAAAGAAGACCTTTCTTATTAATTTCATCAATTATTTGATACTTATTAGTAGCCTCAATCTTCGTATTTGGATTCCTGTTGGTACCAATATCAACCCAGACTTCAATATCAACCTTTTTTCTAAGACAAAAATTGAGAATTCTCCAATCAAAATATTTTCTATCCGAAAATTTATCCATATCCATAATATCATCTTCTTCTAGATAATTTTTAATAGGGATACCGCTCAGCATATCACAAAATTTGCCGTTACTTATGTTGGAATTATAAAAAATTTCTTCTTTATTTTTCTTATTTACTTGGAATGGTGATTTATGAATATACGAGTCTTTCTTATCTTCATAATTAATAGATTTATATGATAAAAAATTATATTTAGAGTGTTTTTTCAAATTATATTTTTGATTCTGTAAGAAATCCGCTTCAAAAAAATTTTGTTTGTCGTAATGAGTTAATCTATTTTTTTCATATGAATCCTTTTTGTTTAAATCTTTATTTTGAGCCATACTGTGTTGATTGGCTTTATTTCGCCATTTTTTTGGTACTAATCTAGGCCATCTTATCCGAGATAAATCGTATTGATATTGATAATGCCCCCTTAACCAGTTTTTCCATTGATTCATTTCAAAATTCCAAAAAGATTTATGTCTTAATTCAGAATTAAATATTCCTTGTTTTTGAAAATAATCTTTTATTTCCTTCTTAAGAAAAAGAGATGTTCCATCATATTGAAGGACAGAGCTTAAATTAGAAAAGTGAATCCGTTGGGTTTGTGATAATTTGTAAAATACATATGCTTGCGATTGTGAGAAAGAAGATAAATCACAAAAAATCTTTGAATTCTTATTACTAAACTTAGAAAGTGATTTTTTTATAGTCGAAATAAAGTCAATTTGATTTTTACTTGTTTTATTAATTTTTTCCTGATTGGTTTCATTATTGTGGATATTTTTCTCAATAATTTTTCCTTTTTTTGGTGATTCAAAAAAAAGTTTTGCATTGATTCTTGGAATATTGAGGATAGTTAGAAAAAATTTTATGTATATCCTTTCAATGAAAAATTTTATAAAAAAATATGATCTACGGATTAATCGAGTATTTCGTTTTTTTAATAGTTGCCAAATCTTTTTTGATGATCCTAATATTTTAGCACGATAGCTTGTTTTGTTCGAACTAATATTTATTTTGTGAGTTAGCAGTCCTTTTTTCTTTTCTTTTGTCATTTTTTCTATTTTCTTTTTTCTTATGCTTGTTCGATTAGTCATATCTTTTCTTTTTTTTTCTGGGAGTGCTAAATTTGTCCAATCTATAGATCGAATTTGAATGGACGATTCGTTAATAATCTGATTACTTATTATCAACTCTTTTTTAGTTTCACCCAATTCATCTATTTCTCCCAATCTAAATAATGGAATTTGGTTTTTTTTTGAAAGTTCCTTTACTCGTCCTTTTACTTTTAGAAAGAGAATGCTTTTGATGACCCATTTTTTTGTTTCTTTTGCGATTTTTTGAAAAATTTTTGTTCTTTCTTTTAAAACTCTTAAAAACTTTGTTTTCAATTGTCTAATTTTTTTTTTGAGTTCTTTAAAAATGGGTTCAAAAAATGAAGGTCGTTTTCGGGGAGGACCAAAAGGTAGTTCAGCTTCCATTCCCCAAACTGTTAAAAAACAAAAATCGTTGTCTTGTCCTTTTTTTTTTTTCATTCTATCTTTATGGGGGGATTGTAGCTTAGATTTGTGCCAGGGTTTCAGGCAAAAAGGAAATAGGATCTTTATCTGAATACCCTCTGTTAACCAGTTTTTAGGAAATTGTCTTTCGGATAATTGAACACCATTATGGGTGCATTTCACGTGCATTTCCCTATTCCAATCCTTTAAATCCTCGGACCACTCGGGAATTTGAAATAATAGCATGCGGGCGATATTTTTAGCTATTATCAGTGAAGGTAATATAATCGATTTTCTAAGAATCGATTGAGTTAATAACACAAAACTTCTCACTCCTTGAGCAAAAAAAAATGTATTCCAGATTTCTGCTATTGGTATCCGTGCTTTTGCTTTTCCTTTGGATTTTTCTCTTTTGTCTTCCTTTTGGTTATCAATTTTTTTTGTCTTTTTGTTTGTATAATCAGAAAGTTTTTGGTCTTTTTGTTTCCACATCCAATTTATAAAAATTACTTTCATCAGTTCGGAAATATCAAAAGAAAAACGAAAAGGTTTGTCTATCCTGTCCAAAAAAAGGGGGGAATGCACATTTGCTTGAAACAGTTCCCAAGTAATGGTTTTATGTCTTTGTGCGCGCATGGAACCTTTAATTAGACCTCGACGAAAATCCGATTGTTGTGAATAATGGATCAAAGTCACTTTCTTTGGTTGCTTAGGACTCTTAGTATATTTGGGATTTGGATAAGTAGCGCTATTTGGCTGGTTATCAGTAAAAAGAACTATACGTTTGGACTTTCTTGAACGAATTGTCCCTTCTACGGTTTCGCCCTTGTTTTGCTTTTTAGCAATTAAGTTGTATGACCATCGAGGAACTTTTTTACTAATTTCTTTTATTCCAATCGATTCTTTTCTAATTTTTTGGTCGTTGGGATCCGTTATAACTACATCGAATAAAATTTTTAAAATTAGGATTTGGTTTTCTGAATCAATTTTTTCTCCTGTGTGTTCTGGAAATAAAGAACGTACTTTTTCTGTTGAAAATGATTTTATACGAAACCTGTCTAGTGTCTGTTCAAATTCGGGATAATTATTAGTAAGAAGTAGACCATGAATAGTAAGAAGTAGACCATGAATCTTATTTATCCAAATCGTTTTGATGTTCTTTTTGTTAGAAGTTTTATTTAGCATTACGGATGAAAATTTTCCACGATAAGGTCCATGCAAAAAAGGATCATATTTTTTAGGTAAGTATTCTTTGTTAGTCTCATCATTACACAAATTAGTCGTTTTTTCAAGTACATTCAAAGTACTCGATCCTTTATCTAAAACTTGGATTCTATTTTGAAACTCCTTGTTTAAGTTGTTTCTTTTTTGTTCATTGGTGTAACTCCAATTATTATACAATTCATCAGAGGATGGTTTTTCTTTTGTTAAAAAAGACATCTTTTGTTGTATCATTTCCAAAAAAGTTGACAAACTCGTTGGATACGTAAACGAGATCCTTTCTTTTCCATTACTTTGACATGTATAAAAAAAAAAGTGTGACATTTCATTTCTTACAATATTTTCAAATCCATTAGTTCTTTTATTTTTTTGATATCGAAATGGGCGATTCCATTGTTTATAGTCGAAAAGAAGAGTCGCAAGAGGTTTTTCAAACCAAAAACATAATAACTCTTCTTTTTGAATTTCTGAATTTACCGGATAAGAAATTTCATAAATTGGGCTATTTTTTTCGCATGTGGATGTCTCCTTTTCTTTTTCTTTAAAGAGATATTGGAATTCATGTGGATTCTTTTTTCTTT